TCTTGTTCAAAAAGAATGGTTTCGTTTTTGTAATTTTCTAATTGTTCCAAAATTTTATAAGTTGAATTAATCAAATTCAATTTTTCTCGTTCTATCTCAGAGTATCCATTTACTCGAAACTGATCTGCCTCCATTTCCACTTTCCGTAAGCGGGCCTGGGCTTTTTCCAGCTGTTCAACAGCCCCCCTTCGCAATTCTTCTGAATTTCGAATAGTATTCAAGATCTTCTGTTTTCGATTATCTAATAAATCACTTAATGAAAGTAGATTATCTTTCCATTCATTTTCATTTCAAAAATTCCATGATCCCTTCCCGAACCAAACATGAATATTTCGATTCATTTGGCTCTCATGCTCAATTACTTAATTGAGAGAGAATTAATTCTCATACATATAGATATACATATACTTTATATATTTTTCACGTAATGAGCCTATCCTCTCCCTCTTTTATTTATTCCTATTTCAAAATATGGATCTCTGCTCATATTTCACAATATTGAAACTGATCAATAATTATAATCCAAGACTAAAATATTCGGAGGATTCTTCTGACAAAAATATATCAAATCAAATATATATTTGTTTGTATAATATATAATTTATTTTTAATAGAAAATTTCTAATGTTTAATATTGTAATTGTCAGCAAAGTTGTTTATTTTTTTCTTTCAAATCCAAAGAATTCTTCTGACTTTATACATAGGTCATCAATTCGGCATTGTAAAAAAGGCTCAAATCATTTTATCGATATGAGTGTTTTATATGGAAAAAGATTCGAACTATTCGTTTTGATTTCTGTATTGTCTAAAAAAAAAATTCTTTATAAACTATGTATTTGTAAACTAAACATAGTAGTAGAAAGAGTACCATGCTGCATCTGAACTTCAAACAGTTTGGCTTTAACCATATTAATGGTCCCAGGTTATTGGTTAATAGAGAATCAGAGTCGATATACCAATGAATGAATCCCGAAATGCTATGGTTCTAAAATATGATTTTTGAATTGATTCATAAGTAATTCGCGGGATCATGCACTCTTTTCTTTCCTAATTCTAACAAAAAAAGTGCTGCTGGGTGGATCCAGCCTATTCTTGAAATAAACAACTCGCACACACTCCCTTTCCAAAAAAGATCAATACACCAAGCACTACGCTTAGATTTATTGGATTTGTTGCAAAAATATCGGTATTAAACCCGAAACTCCCGGCGGATGGCCAGTGACCCAAGGAAACGAAAGAATCGGTTACATTTTTCATATGATCTCCTATTTTCTTTTAGGTGGACTAAAAAAAAAGAACTCTGTCTCTTTTTGTATTATATAACTTTCAATTCTTTTTATATTTTTCCTGTATATTTCTATATTGATTTTATATTTATTTTAGTATTTATTTTATTAATTTAAATTTACCTATATCAAAAATAGATTCTATTTCGATATAAATGTATTTAAAAAAAAAGCTTTCCTTTGAACTAAGAAAAGGGAAAGGGGGAAGGAAGAAGCCGAGTTGGTGCGGTAATTCCTCATCCTCAAATGAATCCTTCCCATAGATTATTGTCCAACGAATAAGTAATTGTAGGAATGAAATCTTGATATACTTTGAAAAAGCAAGGGGTAAATCTTAATCCATAAAAAAAAGACAGAATTCTCATATTTATAGGACTAAACAAAGGGATTGGCAAATAAAAGGGCCAATGCTACAACCAGACCATAAATTGTTAAGGCTTCCATAAAAGCCAAACTAAGCAATAAAGTACCTCGTATTTTTCCCTCCGCCTCGGGCTGTCTTGCAATACCTTCTACAGCTTGTCCCGCAGCAGTGCCTTGACCAACCCCAGGCCCAATAGAAGCAAGTCCGACAGCTAACCCAGCAGCAATAACGGAAGCGGCAGAAATCAATGGATTCATGATAAATTCCTCGCACCAAAATAAAGAAAAATAAATAGTTAATGATACAATCATTCAATGAGTTTTGACTTAATTATTCCGTCGCTAAGATTCAACCAGCTGAAGTAACTAAAAACTTCGAATTGAGAATTGAAGTAATAATATTAATTATTGAACTCTCAGAAAGAACTATTTCCATATCTCTTTTTTAGTTCCTATCCAAAGGATTTTTGTGAATGCATACATACACCCTTTATTCGTCCACTTCTATTTTCCAAACCATTATTTGAATTTTCCATTATTTGTCTTTATTTTATTTCATCTATTTATTGATTCAATTTCGAATCAAAGACGAAACAGAAGAACTCCTATTGGAATCCCTATCTAAATTCACAACAGTCCAATGCGATAGATTAGATATATCTTCAGTTCATATATAACCTGTTAATATCTAATATCACATATACGCGTCTTTCTTCCATAATGGAAACCGACTTCCTATCTTAGATTCAATCGGATTCTTATTCTTAAATTTTAAAGGATGCGCAAGAAAGAGTTAGTGTATAGCCATTAACTTACATATACCTAATTCTAAACCTTTCCTAAAAAAGAAAATTTTTTTGAATCTCGTTTGTTGTAAATTCGTCTCTTCCTTTTTTTATCATTATCTCACATGGATCTAATTTAAATTAATGAATTCATTAGACCGAATCATTGCATAGAAATAAAAAATAACAAAGAGTATTTAATTGAGCTAAGTTCATGCAATTTTTATAAAAATTTTATTTTGGTCAATCATTTCATTGAATGAAATCGACTGAAATGGGAATCATTCTATAGAACATCCTTTTTAAACTATTGATACTACAAAAATTCCTATTCAATATAGGACTCAAAATATTTAAATTGAATAAACAAAACAATTAATGTAAAGAGATAATTTTCATTGAAGGGAGATATGATATAAATAAATAAAAATGGACCAAATCCGTATTTTAGGAAAAAGATCTTTTCGATCTCTTTCCTTTTTTTTTATTAGACTTTAAAATTAATTTACTAATAGCTGAATCTTTTTTGCTATTACTCTAGATCCTTTATTTGTATATTGCCTAAGCATAAGCAAATTATCTTGTTGAGTTACGCATCCATTGCTTGATTGGACGGACTAAGTTATAAAAAAAAAGACTAGACTATTTCAAAAACTCGTCAATGATGACCCTCCATGGATTCGCCTATATAAGCCGCAGCTAAAGTTGCAAAAATAAGAGCTTGAATCCCACTTGTAAATAATCCAAGGAACATCACTGGTATAGGAACTACTAAAGGTACTAAAGAAACAAGAACAAGAACTACTAATTCATCGGCTAATATATTCCCGAAAAGTCGAAAACTAAGTGATAAGGGTTTTGTGAAATCTTCTAAAATGTTAATGGGTAAAAGAATTGGAGTTGGTTGAATGTATTTACTAAAATACCTTAATCCTTTTTTTGAAATACCCGCATAGAAATATGCTACTGACGTGAGTAAAGCTAAAGCAACAGTAGTATTTATATCATTCGTGGGTGCGGCTAACTCTCCATGAGGTAATTCTATGATTTTCCAAGGTAAAAGAGCACCCGACCAATTAGAAACAAAAATAAATAGAAACATAGTTCCAATAAAAGGAACCCATGGACCATACTCTTCTCCAATCTGAGTTTTGGTCACGTCTCGAATGAATTCAAGAACATATTCGAAGAAATTTTGACCGTCAGTTGGAATAGTTTGTGGATTCCGAACAACGAGAACGGCGGAACCTAATAAGATAGCAATTACAACCCAAGAAGTAATAAGTACTTGGGCATGGACTTGGAAACCCCCTATTTGCCAATAGAAATGCTGGCCGACTTCCACACTAGAGATATCATATAACCCCATTAGTGTGTTGATGGAACATGATATAACATTCATATTGTCCTCTGACAGAAATATAACTTTACTAAAAATAATAAAGAATTATTTTGATTCAACCCTTTCCTTTAAAACTTGACCACTCAACTTGTATATTTTGGATACCAACTAAACTAATCACACAATATTGACACAGTCTGTTTTTTATCTCTTTTGTGCGATTCGGGAATAATAACCGACTCCATAAATCTATATCTATGGAGTTCAAAACAAAAATACAATAATTTATTTATCTTATTATTAATTATTAATCATGGATTTCGTATATAGCTAGAACGACCCTCGCAAATTGCGAATACAAATTTGTTAAGAATTAATCGAATTGAAGCTAGAGCGTCATCATTTGCTGGAATCAAAATATCTGCGAGATCTGGATCACAATTTGTATCAATTAAACAAACTGTTGGAATTCCCAAAGTGATACACTCCCGAAGAGCCGTATATTCTTCTTGCTGCTCAACTATAATTACAATATCAGGCAATTCTGTCATATATTGAATCCCGCCCAGATATGTTTGCAAACGAGATAATTGTCTCTTCAACATAGCTGCATCTCTTTTCGGAAGACGGTTTAGTCTCCCCGTCTTTTGTTCCATTCTCAAGTCCCTGAGCTTATGAAGCCGCGTTTCTGTAGTGGACCAATTTGTTAACATACCGCCAAGCCATTTTTTATTAACATAATGACACCGAGCCCTTATTGCAGCCCGCGCTACGGAATCAGCTGCTTTATTTTTGGTACCAACAATTAAAAATTGTTTTCCCTTACTTGCTGCATCAAAAACTAAATCACAAGCTTCTGATAAAAAACGAGCAGTTCTAGTGAGATTTGTAATATGAATACCTTTATGTTTTGCATAGATATAGGGCGTCATTCGAGGATTCCATTTCCTAGTACCATGACCAAAATGAACTCCTGCTTCCAGCATCTCTTCCAAATTTATGTTCCAATATCTTCTTGCCATTTCTCCTCACACTTCCTCTCTCTCTTTTTTTTTTATTAATAATAAAAGAGAAACGAGGCACCTTGAAATAAATAATTGTTCCGATGGAACCTTCTCTTATACCGGAGATTGGTCGTTTATAGACGAGCCAAGCCATTACTTTCTATTCATAATTTTCTTTATTACATTAATTTATTAATTATTTTATTAAGTTAAGTTAACAAATCAAACATCAAACAAATAGTTAAAAGGACGAATCTGCTTTCTATTTCTTATGCTAAGTTAAAAATCATTAAATCCTATAAAAGATCGATTTGATGTACCATATAAATTCTTTGAAATGCAAGAATCAAATAATTTTCTGTGGTGGAAGAAAATATCTCTCATTTCCATTTCCCCACGAAGAAATTCTTTTTTTTTTTTTCGAAAAGAATATTGTTATGCTGCCTTGAAGAGGGTACTAATCCTTTGAATCCGGTTCCGGCGGGTATCATATTCCCTAGAACAACGTTCTCTTTCAGTCCTTTCATCCAATCAATACGGCCCCGAAGAGCAGCTTTTGCTAAAACTCGAGCAGTTTCTTGGAAACTTGCTTCGGATATAAAACTTTGAGTATTCAGGGATGCTCTTGTTATTCCCAATAAGATGGCTCGATAGCAGATCGATTCTTCTAAAGCGCGTCCGGTTCGTTCCGCGCGTACCAATCCAATGAGTTCCCCCGGTAAAAAAATATTAGACATTCCATCTTCTGAAACCAAGACTTTTGATGTTATTTGACGCACAATAATTTCCATATGCCTATTATGGATCTGCACCCCCTGGGATCGATAAACCTTTTGTATCTTATTAACCAAAGAGATACGACTTTGCACTATAGTTAGTTCAGCACCAATCAAGAATCCCCAAGGAATTCCAAGAATTTTTGTTATACGTTCGTTCCAACCCTCAACTCTCTTTTCTAGGTTCATCGATATTGAACCAATCGAACGCACTTCTAACACTTGTTCTACTTTTGGAAGACCCTGCGTTATATCACCAGATCTCGATTTTTCATATATAAATGTAACTAATGTATCTCCTTCGTAAAGGATTTCTCCATAATGCCCATGAACAGTTGATCCCGGAGTAGCCAAATAAGGCTTGGCCTTTCTTATTACTATAGAATCAACGCGAACAATTAAAACTTGACCCGATTTTAGGTGTGGTCCCTTTTTGGATATACATACATTTTCACAAATAAACTGCCCAAGACTCATTATTGTGGACATTTCCTCACAAGAATTATCATGATAATTATGATGGAGAAAATACCAATTCAAATTGACTAGATTCAAAACAATCTTACTACATGGGCTGAGATTATAAATTCTCCTATTTTCATCCATTAAATAATATTTTTGAAGTACTTGAAAAGTCTGTTTTAAATTGCCAAGCTGCAAACAGTTCGCTACCCAGGTCTGATTATGAGTTATTAAAGGGTAAAATGATGAATAAAAATCCGAAATTTGAAGGGCTGCTCCTAAAGGGCCCAACAAATTCCTAATTGGAATTAGAGGATCTTTTTTAATTGATTCTTTTATCCCATTGTAATATTTTACATCGTTGAATAGACCCATGCAAAAATAATTAGATGATGACAAAATTATAAAAGATTGGGATTCCTTATTTCTATTCAACAGCATACGAATAGTTCTGTGGTTTTGGATAAATGATTGCTGAATCCTTGCTTTGGAATGAGTGGAATAAAATGGATTTTTATTGATACGATCTGAACCATTATCATAGATCAATCCGGAACCTGACGGATCATTTCTTTTTCTGATATACAAAATATGTGATTTCACTAAGTCGATTCTTAAGAAATCTCGAAGCAGCCCTTTTGTACTTACTTCAACAAAGGAAGCGTGGGCCTCTTCGACGGAAGAACTTTTGTTGTCTTGGTCCCAATTCAAGACTAAACAAGTTCGAACTAGTTGAATACTTGTGTCATAGATTCTCCAAGTTGCTTTGCCATTTCCATAAAGGATATAATTGACAACTCCAAGTTGCATATTATCCTTTTCTCTAAAGGGATCCTGGGGGAAGAGTGTTGCTAAATTTAGACCATCCGCTATTTCATATGTGTTTACGGGTCGAACCAAAACAAAATACTTTTTCTTGCTAGGTGTGATCCGTTGGACATAGATCCAATTTTTCAATTGTTTTGATTTCTTAGAATTTGTTTTTCCCGCTCCTGGTGGTATCAAGATACCACTGTGTCGAGATATCTTATCTTTTTCTCCAGGAAAATGGATACCTCCGGAAAAGATTTTAAGTTCAATCCTTTTTTTTTTTTTCTCCACTCGGACCAATCCGCCTATTTGGCTTCTTGTATTTAACGTGATTTGTGTATTTGCTCCAATTAGACTATTGTTCCGTACCATTATAGAAGAGGATTCGGATAAAATATGTACTTCCTCGGGAATGAAAAAAAATCGATCTACTTTCATTTGGTATTTTTGCTTAAACTTTTTGACCCCGCCATATTCAATTACATTCTCTTTTTTGATGATTGAATGCGCCCCTACCGCCCCATATTTAGTAATTCCTGAATTGTTTCTTCTGTATTGAGGATCGTCAAAAAAAGCAAGAATACTCTTTCTACGGAAAATACCATTTATGGGTATTTCAATCGAGATACCTGAACCGGGATGTGGGATTAATTCTTTCTCTTGTTCTTGAATCGATTGGACTGGAATAAGAAATCTATTTCTTCGCCTCTTTGCCAATAAATACGAATTCTCTCGGAGAATAGTGGAATATATGAAATGATAATGCCCAGTTCCTACGATTTGATTTAATTTTGAATAATCAAAAACCATATCTTCTTTTTTATCAAAAAAATCCGAACTCGAAAATTTGTGTCTTTCTTGATCATCATTTACTGAGAAGCTAGAAATATATCTTCTTTCGGTAGAAATAGAATGAATGTTTATTTGATCTTGATCCTTGTGGAACGAAAAAGGAACTACATTAAATTTGCATGAACCCCCCGATAATATCCACAGGTGGCTTGTTTTGGGTAAAAGATGTACATTACTATATTTTAATTCGGGCAAATGGTACACATCGGTACTCCAGTGCATTTCCCCCTCTAAGTCAGAATAAATATGTTTTCGAACCCTCTCTTTAAAATTGAAAGTGTATGTTCCCGCGCGAATCTCAGCAATCACTTGTTCTGATTTTACATATTGGCCATTTTGAACTAAAAGAAAACCTTTTGGTGGAAGAGTTACCTTATGTATAATATCCTCACTCTTAATAATTACATATAAGTCCATAGAACATAAAAAGGCAGGATGCCCATGACGCGTACGTGTAGGCTGAAGCAAATCCTCATTGAATTGGATTTTTCCATTAGAGGGGGCCCGTACATGTTCTGCAGTACCCCCCGTAAATACTCCACCGGTATGAAAAGTTCTTAATGTTAATTGAGTTCCTGGTTCTCCAATTGATTGCCCCGCAATAATACCTACGGCTTCTCCCAACTCAACCAGGTCGCCATGAGTGGGACTCCGACCATAACATAATCGACAGATCCAAGATGTACTCCTACAAGTAAAGGGAGTTCTAATATATATTGGTTGTGTTCGAAAAGTTATGAATTGGGTGACAAGCCCAATCCCAATATCTTGGTTTCGAATGGCAATGCATCGCGGACCCATATATATATTGTCTGATAATACACGACCAATTAATGTTTGGATAAAAATTTTTTCTGGCAGTGTCCTATTTCGAGGACTTGCAGAAATGCCTCGGGTAGTGCCACAATCTGTTCTACGTACAACAATGTGTTGAACTACTTCAACAAGTCTGCGCGTAAGATATCCAGCATCTGATGTTCGTACAGCAGTATCTACAACTCCTTTTCGGGCTCCGTAGCAAGAAATGATATATTCTGTTAAAGACAATCCTTCGCGTAAATTGCTTTGAATGGGTAAATCAATCATTTGCCCCTGGGGATCCGACATTAATCCTCTCATACCTACTAATTGATGTACTTGAGATGCATTTCCTCTAGCTCCTGAAAAAGACATTATATGGACTGGATTAAACGGGTCAGTCATCCTAAAATTAAGATTCATTTCTTGTCGCAAATATTCACTTGTAGCATACCATATCTCGATAGATTGGCGTAATTTTTCTACCGCGTGTACATTCCCAAAATGATGGTGTTTTTCCAAAATCAAACTTTGTTCTTCAGCATCTTGTACTAGCCATTCCTTAGAAGGTATTGTTAAAAGATCATCAATTCCTAATGAAATGGATATAGCAGTTGCTTGCTGAAAACCTAGAGTTTTTACTTGATCTAAGATATGTGATGTATATGCCATTCCAAAGTGATCTATTAATCTGCTAATAAGTCGTTTAATGGCAGTTCCGTCTATCACTTTATTGTGAAATACCAGATTGGCCCGTTCTGCCATACGTACCTCCCTATTCCATTCCAATGAGTTGGATTCGACAATGGGTTTGAGTCAATGATTGGAAAACTTCCTTTTCTCGATCTTAAATTGCGCAGAAAGTCAGGTCAGGGACTTGAGTCCTAGTTGAACCGGAGAAACCCAAATTCACCCCGCCCCGGTGTTATAGAATTTTTTAATTTAGCGACCATATGATTAGGTATAGGTATCATATAAGCAGGCCCGACAAAAACCTTGTATAGCTTCTTCCATTTCTCGATAAAGAGAAATATGACCAATAGTGGTTCGGATGTATATCCAAAGAATTTCTTTTTTTACACTTCTTATTATCAGATAGTGTCCATAAATCTCATGATAAGTACCCAAAGATTCATAGTGAACTTCGACGGGAGCTTCTCTTGAAGCAATAACGCGTTGATCTAGTCGCCACCGAAGCCACAAAGGACTATCTAAATTTATTCTTTTCTGCCGATAAGCTCCAATTGCATCATAGGAATTACAAAAAAAGAGTTCTTTTGTATACTTATAGTTATTATTGTCAATGCTTTCATTTTTATAGTTTCTTCGATTACATGGATTATACCTATTTGCACAAATACCTCGACGATTCCCACTTGTTAATATATAGAGCCCAATAAGCATATCTTGAGTCGGTACAGAAATAGGATCCCCAATAGCTGGAGATAAGAGATTCATATGAGAAAACATAAGTAAACGAGCCTCCGCTTGAGCCTCTATAGACAAAGGTACATGAACAGCC